GAGTCCGCTTGGATTACATCTAGACAAATAGAAGCGGGTCGCCGGGCAATGACCCGAAATGTGCGCCGTGGTGGAAAAATCTGGGTATGTATATTTCCGGACAAACCTGTTACGTTAAGACCTACGGAAACACGGATGGGTTCAGGGAAGGGATCCCCCGAATATTGGGTAGCTGTCGTTAAACCAGGTAGAATACTTTATGAAATGGGTGAAGTTGGAGAAAATATAGCCAGAAAGGCTATTTCAATAGCGGCGTCCAAAATGCCTATACGAACTCAATTTATTATGTCAGGTTAGACAGGTAGACCGACAGAAAAAGTCTTAGAGATAAAAAAACAATTGTGGTTTTTTTTTTTTTTTTTATTTGAACAAGAATATTTCTTTTTTTTTTACTTCGACTTTCGCTTTGCATTGAAAGAACAGATTCAAAACAAAAATGATATGATTCAAGTTCAAACCCATTTGAATGTCGCGGATAACAGCGGGGCTCGAAAATTGATGTGTATTCGAATCATAGGAGCTAGTAATCGCCAATATGCTCATATTGGCGACATTATTGTCGCTGTGATTACGGATGCATTACCAAACACATCTCTAGAAAGATCAGAAGTGATCAGAGCTGTAATTGTTCGTACTTGTAAAGAATTTAAACGCAGCAACGGCATGATAATACGATATGATGACAATGCAGCAGTTGTTATTGATCAAGAAGGAAATCCAAAAGGAACTCGAGTTTTCGGCGCGATTGCCCGAGAATTGAGACAGTTAAATTTCACTAAAATAATTTCATTATCACCTGAAGTATTATAGTCTCACATCCGACTTAATAGAGTCGAGTCCTACTCGTTTACTTAGTTATTGAATGAAACAGATAACTTAATTTTAGTGAATCAAATTTTATCTGACGCGTATCTCTTTATTTATTTCAAATATTTTAAAATTTAAGAAAAAAAGTTTGAAGTATTTTTTTTCTTATTTACTAATATAATCTTAAACTATAATATTAAACATCTTTAAACATTCTTATTGTTATTGAATATTTTTTTTATTACATACAAAGTAAAAAAAAAAAAAGCATGTTGATTAGTGGAGGCAACAAAAATTAAAATTTATCATGGGTAGAGACACTATTGCTGACATAATAACCTCTATACGAAATGCGGACATGAATAGAAAAGGGATGGTTCAAATAGAATCTACTAACATCACGGAAAACGTTGTAAAAATGCTTTTACGAGAGGGGTTTCTTGAAAACGTGAGAAAACATCAGGAAAACAACAAATATTTTTTGGTTGTAACCCTACGACATAGAAGAAATAGAAAAGGAATGTATCCAACTATTTTAAATTTAAAACGGATCAGTAGGCCTGGTCTACGAAGCTATTCTAACTATCAACGAATTCCTCGAATTTTAGGCGGGATGGGAATTGTAATTCTTTCTACTTCACAAGGGATAATGACAGACCGAGAGGCTCGACTGGAAGGAATTGGGGGAGAAATCTTGTGTTATATATGGTAATCCTTCTTATATCTGAATTGTCGCCAAAATCGAATTGACTATTTAAAAAGACGTGTTAATTACTCTTAACATTATTTGATATTTTGAGAGGTTTTAACTAAAACCAAAAGAACAAAAAATGGATTCCTAATTCAGAATAACAAGGATTCGAATGATTAGGTGCTTTTTTTTAACCATCAGCATTTCTTTGATGAGAATACAATTCGAGGTTGGGGTTTCAAATTTCAAGAAATTGATTTTCTTCCAATAAGTATACTCAGAATTCAGTTTAGGAATGACAACTATGAAAATAAGAGCCTCTGTTCGTAAAATTTGTGATAAATGTCGATTAATCCGTAGGAGAGGACGAATTATAGTAATTTGTTCCAATCCGAGACATAAACAAAGACAAGGATAATCTGTTGAAAATGGCCTCTATAACTAAAGTAAACAATACAAAAATAGGATCTGTTTTGACATGAAATGGATATATCCATATACCTCGAATTTCTCGTTATAAGATGATAAAATAAAGTATGGCAAAATCTATACCAAGAACTGGTTCACGGAGAAATGCCCGGATTGGGTCACGTAAGAATATACGCCGAATACCAAAGGGCGTTATTCATGTTCAAGCAAGTTTCAACAATACCATTGTGACTATTACGGATGTCCGAGGTCGGGTAATCTGTTGGGCCTCCGCCGGTACTTGTGGATTCAAAGGTACAAGAAGGGGGACTCCATTTGCTGCTCAAACCGCAGCAGGAAAAGCTATTCGTACAGTCCTAGATCAAGGTATGCAACGAGCAGAAGTGATGATCAAAGGTCCCGGTCTCGGTAGGGATGCAGCATTACGAGCTATTCGAAGAAGTGCTATACCGTTAAGTTTCATACGTGATGTAACCCCTATGCCCCATAATGGATGTAGGCCCCCTAAGAAAAGACGTGTATAGACATAAAAATGAAATAGATTTCAAGAGAAATAAACAATTCAATGATCCG